GATTCTTTTATCTGTTAGAAAAAGAGATAATCTACTATTTTTCCTTTTATAAAATCTCAAATTCAATAAATAAAATAAATAAATAGGAGACTGGAAATGAAAGTCTCTTTCTCGGATCTATTCTTCATCACATTGGTGGAACAAAACAAAAATACCGGACGCAACGATATTGAAATATTTGGTACATGAAGCCACGATCTGATAGATATACATCGAAATCTACAATCTACTTAATATAATTAATAATCTACTTAATATAATTAATATATAATATAGATGAAATTAATCTTTGATCTAGAATCAAAGAAAAATAATAAATGGCTCTTATGGTGTGCTTTGGAAGAAAGGTTTCTCTGTAGAGGAAAGGAATAACAAATTATTTCTATAATTTTTCCTATAGAAAATCTAGTAACAAGAAGATTTAATCGGAAATATCGACAAATTCTTGTGGAGTCCAAAACAAAAAAATGAAATAAAAAAAATCAACAGCTCCAATTTCATCTCTATCGAATTTGAATATCAGAATAGCGGATATAGTCATGATTCAATAGGTCAGGTCCACTTACTTTTTCTTTTGTTGATTTCTAACCTTTCGAATCAATTTGGTTGGTATAATGGAAAATAGGAATATTCGGTGATTCAACAAGTGACTTTTCATTATTCCTAAATTCATACTAATGAAAATTGACTAAACAAATGTTCAACTTTATAACTAAGTATAATGATAATGTATTATCCAGTTAGTTACTTTTTTTATTACAAATAAAAATACAATTCTCCCATCAAATATGAATACTAGATTGGGGTTTTACAAAGCCCCTTATCGGATTTGAACCGATGACTTACGCCTTACCATGGCGTTACTCTACCACTGAGTTAAAAGGGCCTTTTTTATTGAATTCCGGAATTATTCACGATGTGGATAAAATATCTATATGTACATATATTATAAACATAAGTATATATGCATTAAGTACGTGCAGTAGCTACATAGTGTCTAGCGGCTCATTGTTGAATAATAAAATGGATTTACCTAGGAAGTCTAGGAGAAAATGCAATGAATTGTTTCAAGACCGACTCGAATTGCTTTTTTCTTTTATTGAATTGATCCCACCAGAACAAAATTCACTTGATTGATACATGTACATACACCTAGCAATTCAACATAAAATTCAAGATATTTCATCGAATCATGGAATGAAGAGATTCCACTTGTCTCCTGAACTAAATTCTTGGAGAAAAAACCCTCCTCTTCTACTAGATTTCTAATGTCGATTCTAATGAATAATTCGTCAATGACGAATAAAAAACAATTCTATGCAATTCTGGAAGGGGGAAAGATCCCTCGGATAGAATCATTCGATTATATTGACAATTTCAAAAAACTGATCATACTATGATCATAGTATGATGGCCGTTGGTCAAGCAGGCCCCCATCGTCTAGTGGTTTAGGACATCTCTCTTTCAAGGAGGCAGCGGGGATTCGAATTCCCCTGGGGGTAGGGTACTACGAAAGGAAGTTGATCATGGATTACCAATAAGTCGAAAATGGATTCTTCCTGGGTCGATGCCCGAGCGGTTAATGGGGACGGACTGTAAATTCGTTGGCAATATGTCTACGCTGGTTCAAATCCAGCTCGGCCCAATAATTCGCCAATCCGCCATGAGATGATATAACCCCCTTTGTACTTCAGAAATACCCGATCCGGAGATAAAAACAAATCAAATTTTCTGCTAGATCCCGTATTTCCCTGGGATTGTAGTTCAATTGGTCAGAGCACCGCCCTGTCAAGGCGGAAGCTGCGGGTTCGAGCCCCGTCAGTCCCGACGGATCCAATAAATATATCAAAAAATCTCTCCCTTTTTCTGAAGGGGACCGGGGGAAGAATTCCATTGTCAAAGCAAAGGGGAAATCCTTATTTCTTTGTTCATTTAGCTTTTATTGTTTGTTTGGGTTTGTAACTATGTGACGACTGGAAGTGGAAGAGCTATTTGATGAGACTTCATCAGATGATTGTACAATAAAATAAGGAACTAGATAGATTAGAGAGAAACAAAGAACAGATAATAAAAAATGATAAATAAATAAAGGAATTTTGGATTAGGTCAGCAATCCAAGTTTGGGGCGGTATGGATAAAAGAACTTCCTATGTTATACTATTCAATTCTCGACGACGAATTGATTTGATAGTTCAGATATTGTTATTCATGATATTGATCTGATTCAAGATCATCGAGAGGTAATATTCATTCATTGAATTTACAGGCCAAAGATTTATCATCTCTATGGGATTAAATCCCGAGTTATTGCAAAGTCAAAAACCGATGAGATTATGGAAGTAAATATTCTTGCATTTATTGCTACTGCACTATTTATTCTAGTTCCTACCGCTTTTCTACTTATCATTTATGTAAAAACAGTCAGTCAAAACGATTAATTATTAACTAATTTGAATGAAACTTGACTTCTGAGTTCTTAGCCAAAATTGACGAAATAAAATGAAAAAGATTCCAATTTTCTGTCTTAAATGAAATGAGTGGACTAGAATCGGCAGTATTCTAATAGATAGATAGTATGGTAGAAAGATTCATCTATTTCTTTCTACCATACTATTTATTAGTTAGATTGTTGTTATAAAGCTGCCCCCTGGAATAAAATAAAGATAGAGGCTGCATTTGATATGGATCTATATATCAATCTACAATATTATCTTGATATATGTGAATATCAATTCCATATATGGGATTGACATAGCATCCAATTCCAGTTATTTGCTATATCTATTTGTTCTGATCAATCTGAATTATTCCTATGTCTTATAGTTTGAATTACTATATTTTTGATTTCCAATATGAATCTCGGTATCTATTGAGAGAATCAAATCAATGAAGCAAAAGCGATAGATATAGGCATATTCAAAAAATCACGTAGTAATCTTTTTTTTTTAACATTCCCAAGAAGTAAACCATTGATAGTAGTTCCACGGGCATCGAAAAGGAAGAGTAAACCTCACTGATTTTTAACGCCTGAACCATGATATGAAATAAGTCGATAAAGTATAAATCCAATTTCAAAAATTCGAAAGCGGTAAATGCGCAATATGTGACTCACCTGACGATCTTATTCTACATAGTATCTCGTTAGACAACCACTATGTTTATATCCTTTCCTTCTCATACAAAGTGCGTATACACTTAACAAAACCACTTCTTCTTTGAACAGTAAAGAGAGAAACAAATCAAAATAAAATAAAAAAAGGGTCCGGCCCTCCTCAGTATCACCTAGGAAGAGGCCGTTGATTGGAATAGAAAATTTAGGAAGAATTAGCTTCGAATAAATTTCCTGGGATCCTCTTCCTTTCGAACTACAAACATGGGAATCGTTGAAATAGCTCTTTGATTGAAAGAGGATGATTCCTATAATACATTACTCCAGTCGAGTCCAATGGAATTTCAAAATCAAGATATTTTTATTTTGTTCCAAACGTGTTGCAGAACCGTCTAGAAAGCAATTGATATTGATACAGGTTGCTTCCTTAACTCAATTAGTAGGACCCCTAGAGTCCACTCCTTCCCCACACTACGAGTGAAAGGGAAAAAGTAAAGACTACCATTAAAGCAGCCCAAGCAAGACTTACTATATCCATATGAATTATGTCCCCTATCTCTATAAATATAAAGGAATTGTTCCATTATTCCTCACTAATAATAGTAGAATCAATGGCGCAGAGTCAAAAAGAACGAAAACTATTAATAAACCAATCCAATAAATTCGCTCATTTTAGAAGAAATTCCTATATTATTTATAATCGGGAAAGATTAAACCCAAGCAAAATACGCAGTAACATCTCAAGGGAATGTTACTAATGGAACATGTAGGAATAATAGGTCCTATTCTTTTTTTGTTGACCCTCATTTCAATTGATTGGATGCTTGAGCACTGAAATATTTTCGTGAGTTCCTCGTATATAATAAAGTATCTTACGCCCCCTTCCACAACTATTTCGATTTCCTATCGGGCTCTCCAATCTAATCCAAGGTCCAGTCATTATACAATGGATTAATAATAGAAAATTTGGATTTGTAGTAGAAGGTAATTGCGAAGTCTTGATAGCCCCTCTAGCATTCGAATATTTACTTGAAAGCTAAGCCTAAATATGCAAGGATATTTACAATTTTTTCGAAAAACACCCAGACCAGGTGTTTAGAATCAAACAAGTATCAACAGTCTGCTTTCTCTGCTTCTGCTGGCGAATCATTCGGCGGGTTATATCAACAGAAGAAAAAAAGAGATTTCCAGTTTTTTGTTGATCAGGCGACACCCGGATTTGAACTGGGGAAAAAAGGATTTGCAGTCCTCTGCCTTACCACTCGGCCATGTCGCCAAAATGCTACAAATAAAAAATAGATGAAAACTTTCCCGGATTACTGAACTGCTTTTTTATTGTACTTGCACCTTGAGTTCTGTTTTCCTTAATTTTTCCTAAAAGTCAAAGAAATCCTAATCCTTCTTCCCTTTTGGTTGGGTTTGATTCATCCTTTCAATTTCGATTGAGTCTAGCTCAAAATTCATAATGTTCAAAACTTTCTCTTACCTTTCTATTGAAAAATCAAATGTGGATTTTCAGTCGCAAAATACAAAATTCCACTTTATGAAAATAGGACCCATTAACTATTGACTTAGAATGCATGAATGATTCTTGGATTTGAATCTCCAAATTTTGGTTTCCTAATGACATAAGAAAATACAACTTGATATATGATATAGAACTAATCAGTATGGATTTTTTCATGGATTTTTTCAATCAAAAAATCCCTCTCAATTTTCATTATTAATAATAATTATAACAACAATTATGAGTATATGTAAACCCCCCAAGATAAATTGTTAGACGGATATATATTATTTATATATGTTCCCGATATAGAATTATCAGATATCAGAAAAGTATCATACTTCAATTTGAATTTTGAATTGAATAGAAAATGGAAATTCTGTT